ATTATTTATTATATTAGAAAAAAGATTAAATAATTACAATGGATTTAAAAAAATGAAAACTTATTTTTAGGTAAATCAATTTCGAAACGCTTCCGTAAAGTGTCTGATATCTCTTTTACATCTTCTATCCGAAAATATTCAATTCTCATAAGATCTTCTTTACTCTTGCTCAAAAGTTCTAATAGTGTATGTATATTCGACCTTTTGAGACAATTATAGGTCCGATAAGGTAATCCTGATTGGTCAATAAAAATACATTTCAATGGAATTTCTTTTTTGTTTTTCTTTAGATTAGTTAATCTATCTTGAAAAGTAAAAATCGGTAGAGTAAACCTGTTTTTATTTTCTTTTAATTTAAAATTAATGTCCTCTTCCTCCCCATGTAGAAAAGGAATAAATAAATCAATCAAATTACGAGAAGCTTCATAAAGTGCTTCCTTAGGAGTTAAACTTCCATTTGTCCATATTTCTAGAAAGAGTATCTCTTCTTTTTCCTTCCCATTCCCAAAAGAATGAATACTATGATTCGCATTTCGAACAGGCATAGATACAGCATCTATAGGATAACTTCCATCTTGAGAGTTAATTGTTAGTTTTGTACGATATCCGCGATCTCTCCTTATTTGTAATCCAATACACAAATCAATTGGTTCCGTCAGATTAGCTATATGTTGTGTTGTGTCAACTATTTCCACGGAAGGTGGTGAAATGATATCTTGAGCGGTTACGTATTTAGGGCCCTTGACGCAAATGGATGCGTCTCGAACTCCATGTATATTACTTCTCAATACAATTTCTTTCAAATTTAGTAAAATTTCATGTACCGATTCTTCAATACCTACTATCGTAGAATATTCATGTGGTACCTTCTCAGATTTTGCACATGTGATACATGTTCCTTCTATTTCTCCAAGTAAAGCCCTTCGCATGGCAATACCTATGGTATCGGCTTGACCTTTCATAAGTGGGCATAGAATGAAACGACCATAATAAAGACGATTACTATCTATTCTTGATTCAACACACCTCCACTGCAGTGTTCGAGTGTATCCTACTACTTCCTCTCGAACCATATTATACTAATACTATTATTTGATCAGATCATTGAATCATTTATTTCTCTTGAAATCCTTTTTTATTATTTCTATACACGTCTTTTTTTAGGAGGTCGACATCCATTATGTGGCATAGGTGTTACATCACGTACGAAACTTAGTCGTATACCACTTCTACAAATGGCTCGTAATGCTGCGTCTCTTCCAAGTCCAGGACCCTTTATCATAACTCCTGCTCGTTGCATACCCTGATCAACTACAGTACGAATAGCATTTACTGCTGCTGCTTGAGCAGCGTAGGGTGTCCCTCTTCTTGGGCCTTTGAATCCAGAAGTGCCAGCAGAGGCCCAAGAAACCACTCGACCTCGTACATCTGTAATAGTTACAATAGTATTGTTCAAACTTGCTTGAACATGAATAATTCCTTTTGGTATTCTACGTCCATTCTTACGTGAACCAATACGCCCATTCCTACGTGAACCAATTCTTGGTATAGCTTTTGTCATATTTTATCATCTCATAACTATGAGTCAGAAATATACAGAAAGAAAAGATACGGAAATATCCATTTCATGTTAAAAAAAATCCCCCTTTTGCCCTTCCTTTATTAAAAAAAAAACTTTTTTTTTGTTATCCTTGTCTCTGTTTATGTCTCGGATTGGAACAAATCACTATAATTCGTCCGCGCCGACGGATCAGTCGACATTTTTCACAAATTTTACGAACAGAAGCCCGTATTTTCATATTTATTATTCCTTACCTTAATGTTGAATCTATTTCTTGGAAGAAAATAAGTCTCTTGCATTTTTTTAATTGTATTGTCATGAAAATGAAAGGAATGCTTAAAAAATTATCTAATCGTTCGAATCTTTGTTTCGAAGTCTATAAATTATACGTCCCCTGGTTGAATCATAACGACTTACTTCAATTTTGACTCTATCCCCCGGTAGTATCCGTATAAAACTACGGCGGATCCTTCCCGAAATATAACCTAGAATTACATCTTCATTATCTAAGCGGACCCGGAACATACCGTTGGGAAGTGATTCAGTAATTAAACCTTCATGAATCAATTTTTGTTCTTTCATTCCAGGTAAGCTCCTTGAAAAGTATCAACTGATGGAGGAAAAGTTATATAATTTACTTTTCTTCTCTATAAAATAGGAAGTTAGAGATAAAATTAGGATACCGGAGGAGGAGGATCACCATATATATAACAAAAGTTCGCCTCCAATTTTTTCTCGTCGAGCTTCTCGATCCGTCATTATACCTCGAGAAGTGGAAAGAATTACAATTCCTATTCCACCTAAAATCTTAGGAATTTGTTGGTAGTTGGAATAAATTCGTAAACCAGGTCGGCTGATACGCTTTAAAATAGTTCTATGTATTCTTTTCCTAGTCTTTTTATGTCGCAGAGTTAAAACCAAGAAATTTTTGTTACCTTCTTGATGTTTCCGAACGTTTTCAATAAAACCTTCTCGTAGAAGTATTTTCACAATATTTTCGGTAATATTAGTAGATGCTATTCGAATCGTTCCTTTTTTATCCATGTCAGCATTTCTTATAGAAGTTATTATATTGGAAATAGTGTCCCTACCCATGGCGAACTATAATTATTGGTGCCCTCTCATTTTGATATAATTAACATGTTCTCTTTTTTGTTTGTTTTATTTTCTTTCATTTTATTGTGTATTTTTTTTTAATATTCTAAAAAAAGTATATGCATGAGACACGATCTACTACTCCACTAAATTTGATCATGTTCTGATATATCCTATTTTAGATGTTCTGATATATCATAGTCTCATCTAGTATTATTTATAATACCTCGGGAGCCAATGAAACTATTTTAGTAAAATTCAACTGTCTCAATTCCCGAGCGATCGCACCAAAAACCCGAGTTCCCTTTGGATTTCCTTCTTGATCAATGACAACCGCAGCATTGTCATCATATCGTATTATGATACCGTTGTCACGTTTGAGTTCTTTACAAGTACGTACAATTACAGCTCTAATTACTTCGGATCTTTCTAGTGGCATATTTGGCACTGCTTCTTTGATTACAGCAACAATAACGTCACCAATATGAGCATATCTATAATTACCAGCTCCTATGATTCGAATACACATCAATTCTCGAGCTCCGCTGTTATCCGCTACATTCAAAAAGGTTTGAGGTTGAATCATATTATTTTATTGGAATCTGTTATTTTAATGGAAAGAATGAAGGAAAGAAAAAAAGAAATATTTTCTGTCCAGAAATAAATAAACTTGCAGTTGTTTTTTCATCCTCAATAGACCATTTAGTTCTAGATCCCCATCCTGACAAATTGAGTTCGTATAGGCATTTTGGACGCAGCTAGTGAAATAGCTGCTCTGGCTACAGTTTCTGATACTCCACCCATTTCATAAAGTATTCGACCTGGTCTAACAACGGATACCCAATATTCGGGGGATCCCTTCCCCGAACCCATACGTGTTTCCGCGGGTCTTACTGTAATAGGTTTGTCGGGAAATATGCGTACCCATATTTTTCCACCACGACGCACATATCGTGTCATTGCTCTTCGCCCTGCTTCTATTTGTCTAGCTGTGATCCAAGTGGGTTCGAGTGCTTTAAGAGCGTATCTGCCGAAACAAATATGATTGCCGCGACAAGATATTCCCTTCATTCTTCCTCTATGTTGTTTACGAAATCTGGTTCTTTTGGGGTTATAGTTGATGGTCATTTCTTAATTCTATCTCTACTGCAGAACTGGACACGAAAGTTTCCTTTCATCCAGCTCCTCGCGAATGAAAAGATTCACTAATATGACATTTTACAGATACACATGGAAAAAATAATCCAATAAGACATTTATCAATATTGAATTTGTTATATAGAAAGATGTATGTACGGGATATACAGATAGAATGTTTCTATTATGCATATTTATGGATTATAAATAATGTTTATAATGTTTTTTTATAATGATCCTTATTTTGACCCTTCTCAAATGATGCCAAAATATTGTAATGTAATCTAAAGTTTCGCGGGCGAATATTGACTCTTTGCTTTTTGTTATTTCTAGGTCAATCCATGACTTCTCGAAATAAATTCTTTTTTTTTCTCGGTTCGTTCCGCCATCCCACCCAATGAATTATTCGGATTTGTTTTCAGTAGAATCCTATGCAGTCACAGGTTTCATCGTTCCTATAGCTTCTCCATTAATGGTTAAGCCTGAACTCTGCAATGGAGCTCCTTCCAAAAATTGATCTTCTTGAGTCAATCTACTTAGTTTTTATTAACCCGAGGCTCTTTATTATTCATATCACTTTATTTTATTATTTTATATTTCTTATTTATTCAGTTTTGATGCTTTATTACATTGCCTTTTATGAGGTAATTCATAGACCATACATATTGGAATCATATATCATTTATATTTTTGTTCTTTCTTTCTCTCATCCTTCCATTTATCTACATCTCTTTATTTTTGCTTCACAACCCATAAATAAGATTATTTCCATAAATAAGATTTTTTATAGAAAAGGTTTTAGTTGCAGTTGCTGCAACTATATGATTGATCCACCCATTTCATATAGTGACTGTTTCTTGGGATATCGATACTACGAAGCAATAAGTTAGTTATTCGTTTTTTTATTATATTTATTTAAGTTAAGTTTAAGTAACTTATTAAGTTTAAGTAGGGGTCAGTCTTTTTTTTAATCCCAACTCTTAACTCTAAAGAAAAATTAACGAGTCACACACTAAGCATAGCAATTCTAACAAATGGTTAATCGAATTTTTATTCAACCTTATAGAATTAGAATTGCTTATTTTTGTTTGATTTAATGGAAAAATAATGAACAAATTTGTGATTTTTTGTTCTATCACTGAATAGAATGGAAAGACAAATAAAAGTAAAGTCTATTATTGCTCCTCCCAAAATATCCAAATTTTGA